TATTAGAAATGAAATTTCTAGCATTTGACTCCGTACTACTGAAAGATTTAGTCGTACGCTGGAAAGATAGCTCAAAAAGTTAAAAGAATGTTTGGATAATGAGTTTATATGGATCTTTTCCGGCGGAAACCACACATCAAAATGACATTGACAGAAAATGACAAGATAATATTTCCATTTTTTCATCAGAAGAGGGGGATTCTTTGAAGCCAGAATGGATTTGCCTTGATATCTAATATAATGTGTGAAAAAATCCTTGAACAAGGATAGGGTGGCCCCAAAATCATTAGCAATGACTTCCGCAAAATATTCTATTTTTCCATAGAAAAATATTCGCTCAAGAAAGACCCGATAAAATGTTGATCGTAAATGAGAGGATTGTTTACGAAGAAAAAAGAAGACGGATTCGTATTCATATATATAAGAGTTATATAGGAATAAGAAAAATCTTGGATTACTTTTCGCAAAAATCGAACTCAATTTCTTTGAAATAATAAACGGGTCCCAATTCCCATACTCGTGAAGAAAGAGTCGTAATAAATGGAAATAGGAGGAGTCTTTCGCCCAGTAACGAATAGTTTGAACCAATTTTTCTAGATGGATGGGATAAGGTATTAGTACATCTAACGTATAATTTAAATGCGACAATTTGCCCTCTAAAAAAGAAAATATTGAATGAATTGATCGTAAATTATGAGATTTTACTATTTTTAACTTTTCTAAAGAAGATACTAATTGTAGGGAAAATGGAATTTCCACAATAACAGAAAAGCCTTCTGATATCATTTTATAATACAATTTTTTGTTGTATCTAAAAAATCGATTTTGGTTCGAATCATTAAAAGACAAAATAAAGAGATTCTTTTGATATATTCCTGCAATTAAACGTTTTACAATTAGTAAACTAAATTTACTATCATAAGCCATATTTTCGAATACAATCGATCTATTGAAACCACGATCATGAACAAGAGTATAAATATACTCCCGAAACATAAGTGGGTATAGAAAGTCGTTTTTTTGAGATCTATCTAGTTCGAAATATCTTTGATATTTCTCTATTTTCATTTTCAATTCGATTTGATTGAAGCAAAGATAGGCGATTTCTTGGGTTATTAAATGATACATAGTGCGATATCATAAAAACAAAATGGTATAATAGATACCTCAGAAATAGGTTAAGTAAAAGCATCAACGGATTCTCTATCCTTTCTTTTTATCCATCTAAATGATTAGAAATCCTTTACTTTTTCAAACCAATCGCTCTTTTGATTTTGGAAAATTTTTGATTATCAATATACTCTTTCTTCTACACATTCAGCCACCCTCCTGGCGTAAAATGGCTAATAGTTAGGACTCATTCAAAAAATTGAAAAGTGGGGTTTTCCACATCAGGCACTCATCGATTTTTAACATCGAATTCAGAATTTAATTGGAAAATCATTCAAATTAAGAATGAGAGCTCCTTTCTTTTTTGTTCCCCTAGAATTTCGAATTGGAGCCGTGGAGCTCTATCCATTTATTTATTAATATTAACTTTAACTCGACCCACCTTTGATTCATTTTGTTATGTTCTACACAAATAATTCAAACAGGGTTTGGAATCGGTCTGGTAAGAATAAAATATTCTCAGAATTCTTCATTAATATGACATGCTATTTTTTCCACTCATTCCTTTTAGGATCAGTCATGGTCTTACAAACCATACCGATGGTATGGACGAATCCTTTCTTCATACAAATGCGTAAAAGCTGTTAGTCGCACTTAAAAGCCGAGTACTCTACCATTGAGTTAGCAACCCAAATAAAAAAATTAGGTTATGGAGATAGAATCAAAATCAAAATAAATAAAACGATTGAATGGTACGACACAATCAAAAAATTAAACTAGCAAGAAATGAACACAAAAAAAATTCGAATCGATCTTGAACAAAAGAAAAAAAGGGGGATAAGATAAAGATAATATAAAAAAAGAATAGAAAAAGTTCTCAAATCAAATAAAAATAGAAAATATAGGTAAAGTGAAAATTGATAGAAAATTTCTTATTTCTTACACTATTCATTGCTTAACACATTGCTTAAGATTTCTTTTTTTTTCTATTTCTTTTTATTAATTTATTGAATAGACATATGGATATAACTAAACTATTCTAAGAAAAGCCTTCTTAATTTAATATTTATTTAAAATTCTTTAAATTTAATTTTAAATTAAATGGAAAATTTCCAAATTGTATCACAGAAATTTTGACAACCCCATCATTTTAGTTGTATTTGAATGAAGAAAAAAAGCAAAGCTATGAAATAGGGACAAATGGATCCACAAATAAGATCCAATTACCCAGATTGGATTATACCTATCCAATACATTGTTGTCAATATGAATGTAAATGTGTTAAGAAAAAAGACAGAATGAATAAAACAAAAGAATTAACTCAAATAAATGAATTCCATTTAAAAAAAGAAAATAGACTATCTATCAATTTATTATAGAATAATAAAGAATCCAAATTAAATATTATAGAAAATATTCTAGAATAATAAAGAATCCAAATTAAATGCATAATAAAAAAACATTATATAGAACACTATATAGAATATAAGTCGAATAGAAAATAATAAAAACTCAGGACTTGGATTGGCACTACATAGAGAAGATCTACATAGATACAAATAATAAATCGTAAGTAGAAAAAGAGAATTCAGAAAGAATTCGAAAAAATTTCTCCGAATTATTCGATATTCTCAATATACGAAGACTAAGAAAGCCCAAACAACGAAAAACAACACATTGGAAGATAATGTCAAATTTTCCAATTTTGAGGCTAAATTACTTCATTTAGTTACTTGATTTGTTCCATCCACCTGAATCTTAGTCTTAATTTCTATCACTAAGATTAAAAAAAAAATGAAATCATAATCTAATTGACTCTAATTAATTTGATGATTTTTTTGATTTCCTTGACATTCTAATTTTATCTAATTCTATATACATAACCAGAACTTCAAATCATTTTTATCAAGTTGGAGGAGGAGATAAAACTTATTATATGTTTCTAGGAGCCTTTTATTGACCTCTATCCTCCATGAAGGATTCTTTATTGTCATCAGGACAAGGATTTTGCTGGAGCTTTTCTTTATCTTTTATTAAAGACAATCGAAATTAAATTAGTAATTAATGAAATATTCAAAAGAGGGTGTAGGTAATTTCTACACATATACATATATATCTACACATATATCTTTCTATAAGTATACCATAACCATTTTATCTACTATTTCTGATTTCCCTCTCTATTCTATTCATATTCCAGAAATCGCTTTTTTTTCTAACATGAAATGCCTTATCATACCTTTTTTCGTTAGAAAAAAAAATCCTTTTTTTGTTCAAATTCTTTTAATCAACGTTTCCACGTTTCCTTAAAAAAATCGATTTAATTACTATTATTTTATTTGAACACACAATCTTTTGTGAATTTGTGAAAAAGGGATGATTGGTTTCGAGAAAAGTTATTAAAAAATAACTAAAGAAGAATTTCACTTATTATACTGTTAAATCCTCAACAAATGTTAAATCCTCAACAAAAGGTTGTTTAAAAAGACAACTAACTTTTATTTGGTATTTGGAAAATCTTTCTCTTTATTTATATTTATTTTAATTTAGATTAAATATAGAATATAGAAAAGCAATATGCTTTGGGACGGAAGGATTCGAACCTTCGAATACCGGGACCAAAACCCGTTGCCTTACCGCTTGGCGACGCCCCATTTCCATTTCGATTTCGATTTAATACTAATTAAGTCGAATATTAATATTAGTATTAATATTGGTTCTTCGTCAATTACCGGCCAAATATCTCTGAATTGAATTCGCTTGTTGTTTGGATTTTGATATGTGTAAATATCGAATTAAACGAAATTTCTTGATCATAATATATAATTCAATTAAGATATTGTATGAAAATAGGATTTCTTCTATTCTTTTCTTTTTTTAATTGAGAATTGAAGGATTTTTGATTGGGTGGATGAGTTGAAAGTTTTTAGTCTACCTTACTTTAAATATCCATTTTATATCAATGGGATATTAATAACTCAGTCAAAAGTCAAAATACAATTATCTTTAGGAAAAAGATGTTTGTTATGCTTAATATTTTTAGTTTAATTTGGATCTGTCTTAATTCTGCCCTTTATTCAAGCAGTTTGTTGTTTACAAAATTGCCGGAAGCATACGCTTTTTTGAATCCAATAGTAGATGTTATGCCAGTAATCCCTCTGTTCTTTTTTTTATTAGCTTTTGTTTGGCAAGCTGCTGTAAGTTTTCGATAAGATTTTGAATACTGTCCTAGAAGAATTCATGACTTATTCGAGAAAAAATTCTAACAATAACAATTTCTAAGATCAGATAAGTCTTCTAATTCTAATAAAAATCCTGAATTCAAACATTGCAATTTTTGTATAGATGCGAAAAATCTGGATTACCCCATTTCCTCATTCTGATTGATTTTCCATTCGATCAAAAGAGACCCCATTCATTGGGTTCCCCGCAATCTATCTAATTGTAGGTATGAAAGAAGTATGAAAGAAAATTTTTGGGAATGAAAGACTTGATTCTTATTACAAATAAATTTAGAAATTTTTTTTCTATTTCTATATTTCTAGAAATTTCTAGAAACCGCTTCGTTTCTTGGTGTGAAAATGGAATATGTGATATAAAAAAGGGAATCTAGTTTCTTTTTTTTTTTTTGCAAACCAAAAAAAGATCTTGGAGATTATCTAATGCTTACTCTTAAATTCTTTGTTTACACAGTAGTAATATTCTTTGTTTCTCTCTTCATCTTCGGATTTTTATCTAATGATCCAGGACGTAATCCTGGACGTGAAGAATAAAATAAAACCAAAATTCCTTGCTTTATGTTTTAATGTTCTTAACATTTTATCTATTTTTATCTTTAATTTAAATAGAATTCTTTAAGAAATTTGAAAGATAAAGTTCTTAAAAACTAT